GGTTTCAATTTGGGTATGTTTGTGCAGGTTATGGTTGTCACGGCTGCTTGTTAATGGGGTGGGCTCCATGATAAGGGTGTGCTTGATTAGGTTAATTTGGGCCGGTTATGTTAAGGTTGTGGATTAATAAGGCTACAAGCAGATGAGTAGAAGGGTTTTAACTTTCGATTCTAGAGTCACGGCCTAGTATTATCATTTAATTATGCTCATGTGGTGGCTTGTTGGGGGGGGGGGGGGGGGAAAAAAAAGTTCCCTTTTGGGGTTTTAAAGTTTTTTTGGGGCCGGGGGATTTAACCCCCAGGGGGGGGTTTTTTTTGGGGCCCCCTCCCCGTGGGAAAAGGGGCCCCAGGGGGAAATTTTTTTAGTCCCTTAATTTGGGGGGGGTTTTTAAGCAAAGTTTTTTTAATTTTCCCCGGGGGGGGGGGTAAAATTTTTTAACCTTAAAATTTCGTAAATAAAATTAAAAGGTTCCGGGATTCCCTTATTTTGGGGGGGTTAGGGGGGGTTAAGCCAAAAAAAAAATTGCGAAGCACCGGGGGGAAAGAGTAGTAATGGTGAGGATACATTATGTCCATCGAGCATTCATTTAAATGCATCATACAAGAGAAAATGGGGAATCAATGCATTTGCACAGTGTGTCCACCCCTGTACTAATGCACGTGATCTGAGATAAGGGTGATGAATTAAACCTGCATTCTATGTCCCAGCTTCTGAGATGTAGTAGGCCCACTCCAAGATGTTGATGAAAACCAGAACCCCAAAAAAAGAAAAAATACCAATAGTTGGCTGTCATTAAGTGGTCTGAGCTTGTATGCAGGCCCTTGCTGCATAGGAGGGATACCTTTTAAGACACATTCTTTGTCCGATTACGATATGTGTCCATAGATTTAACTCCGTCAGATACCTCCTGTAACAGCGACGGTAGGTTATACTTCAATTGTGGACCATTGGAGGTATATCGTCGATCTAGTACCGATCGGCGTAGTGGGTGACGGGGGTACGATAGCGCTTTGTGAATAGGGGTTATGTCTCCAGTCCGGGTGGGAAGAGGAGACGCATGCGCCGGTGCGTACCCATTGGACTGGCATATTCGTGGTGTATATAATAATCATTGCAATTAATCAATTAATGTTCTATTAAGTGATCCATGGTAGTTGATTAAGGAAGAATGTTGAAGGGGTAAGCGTGATGATATGCAAGTTGAGGTCTTATCTTAATAATATGACTAGAAGCATTCAGTTAGTGGGTAAAGGGGTTATGTAACCCTTAAGGGGTAATATTAAACATTGATATAGGTAAATCATGACGTAAGATTGTCGGGAATCGAGTAATTTGGAAGATCCAGTTGGACTCACTTAGGTTATGATACGAATGGACTCTAACAAGGGAAGGTCCTATCAAGTAGTCATAATATGAACCGTAACAACTCATTGTTAGGGGATATTCACTAATATGTCCGATTATTAATGTGCAATGTTAAGCTTATCCATTGGTTATGATATGCTTGGTGAAAATACAAGAATGGTGATTATACATAGTATGGTGAAATGCATATATATATGGTGATTATACATAGTATGGTGAAATGCATATATATATGGTGATTATACATAGTATGGTGAAATGCATATATATATGGTGATTATACATAGTATGGTGAAATGCATATATATATGGTGATTATACATAGTATGGTGAAATGCATATATATATGGTGATTATACATAGTATGGTGAAATGCATATATATATGGTGATTATACATAGTATGGTGAAATGCATATATATATGGTGATTATACATAGTATGGTGAAATGCATATATATATGGTGATTATACATAGTATGGTGAAATGCATATGTAATGCACAGCATGTGTATATGAATGATGATTAGGCATAGTGTGTTTCTAAAGATGGATATGTACGTCTTAAGATCAAGGATAAATTATGAATGATGATTAGGCATAGTGTGTTTCTAAAGATGGATATGTACGTCTTAAGATCAAGGATAAATTATGAATGATGATTAGGCATAGTGTGTTTCTAAAGATGGATATGTACGTCTTAAGATCAAGGATAAATTATGAATGATGATTAGGCATAGTGTGTTTCTAAAGATGGATATGTACGTCTTAAGATCAAGGATAAATTATGAATGATGATTAGGCATAGTGTGTTTCTAAAGATGGATATGTACGTCTTAAGATCAAGGATAAATTATGAATGATGATTAGGCATAGTAAATACCCTTCAGTTGTTGGTAGCAGTTGTTGCGCTACAACTATAAGATTTTGAGGAGCTTATTTTCCAGGAGGCCCAACATTGGGGTGATGAAGGCGAAGATGAAGAAGTAAAGTCCGGAACTGATTTGGCCGATGGTGATGAAGGGGTCTTCTACTGGCTGTCCGCCGATTCAGGTGAGGATAGCTGTGACGGCGACTAGTGTTCAGAAGGAGGTTTTATGAATGATGATTAGGCATAGTGTGTTTCTAAAGATGGATATGTACGTCTTAAGATCAAGGATAAATTATGAATGATGATTAGGCATAGTGTGTTTCTAAAGATGGATATGTACGTCTTAAGATCAAGGATAAATTATGAATGATGATTAGGCATAGTGTGTTTCTAAAGATGGATATGTACGTCTTAAGATCAAGGATAAATTATGAATGATGATTAGGCATAGTGTGTTTCTAAAGATGGATATGTACGTCTTAAGATCAAGGATAAATTATGAATGATGATTAGGCATAGTGTGTTTCTAAAGATGGATATGTACGTCTTAAGATCAAGGATAAATTATGAATGATGATTAGGCATAGTAAATACCCTTCAGTTGTTGGTAGCAGTTGTTGCGCTACAATAAGATTTTGAGGAGCTTATTTTCCAGGAGGCCCAACATTGGGGTGATGAAGGCGAAGATGAAGAAGTAAAGTCCGGAACTGATTTGGCCGATGGTGATGAAGGGGTCTTCTACTGGCTGTCCGCCGATTCAGGTGAGGATAGCTGTGACGGCGACTAGTGTTCAGAAGGAGGTTTTTGCGATTGGGCGGAACATAAGCGACCGTAGCTTTGAGGTGTGAACAAGGGGCATGAGAAGCAAAATTATGATAGAGAGCAGAAGGGCGAGTACCCCTCCGAGTTTGTTCGGGATAGAGCGTAGGATGGCGTAGGCAAATAAGAAGTATCATTCTGGCTTAATGTGGGGAGGGGTGACTAATGGGTTGGCGGGTGTAAAGTTGTCTGGGTCTCCAAGAAGGTTGGGGGCGAATGAGGACAGGGTGGCGAGGATGCCGAGCATGATGACAAAGCCGAGGAGGTCTTTGTAGGAGAAGAAGGGGTGGAATGTGACTTTGTCTAGGTTGGAGTTAAGACCCGCTGGGTTGGAGGATCCTGTTTGGTGGAGGAACAAGAGGTGGATGATGCTTGTGGCGGCAACAATAAATGGGAGAATAAAATGAAATGTGAAGAATCGGGTAAGGGTGGCGTTATCTACTGAAAAGCCCCCTCACACCCATTGGACAAGATCAGTGCCGAAATAGGGGACAGCTGAGAGAAGGTTGGTGATTACTGTGGCGCCTCAGAAGGACATTTGCCCTCATGGGAGAACATAACCTACGAAGGCTGTGGCTATTACGAGTAGTAGTAGGACTACTCCCACGTTTCATGTTTGCATAAATAAGTAGGAGCCGTAGTAGAGGCCTCGTCCGATATGAAGGTAAATGCAGATAAAGAAGAGGGATGCGCCGTTGGCGTGAAGATTGCGGAGGAGTCAGCCGTTGTTAACGTCTCGGCAGATGTGGGCAATAGAGGAGAATGCGAGAGCAGTGTCGGCTGCGTAATGTATGGCCAGCAATAAGCCTGTGACGATTTGGGCAATTAGGCATACCCCCAGGAGAGAGCCGAAGTTTCATCAAGAGGAGATATTGGCTGGAGTGGGAAGGTCAATAAATGAGCCGTTGATAATTTTAATAATGGGGTGGGATTTCCGTGTTGTTGGGGCCATAAGTTTTTATAGTTGAATTACAGCGGCAGCTTTTCAAGCTGCAGGTCTAGGTTGGAGTCCTAGTGGAAACAATGATAACAGAGTTGTGCCTATTAGTCGGGCTTTTAGCAGTGGCCTCTAACCCGTCACCTTATTATGCTGCCTTGGGTTTGGTGGGGGGTTCTGGGGCAGGGTGTTTGGTGTTGGTAAAGGGGGGGGTTAGTTTTTTGTCTTTGGTGTTGTTTCTTATTTACTTAGGGGGAATAATAGTTGTGTTTGCCTATTGTGCTGCACTGGTGGCAGAGCCGTATCCCGAGGCATGGGGTAGTCGTGTGGTTATTTGGTATCTTGTCACATATAATATTTTATTGTTAATTTTGTGGTGGGTATTGGCAGAGTGTGGGGAAATAAAAATTTTTCCTGGGGGTGGGGGGTGGGGGGTGAGTCATAAAGAGTGGTGAGGGGTTGGGGATATGCTGTGTAACGGGGGGTGAATATTATTTCTGGGGGGGTGGGCTTTGTTATTAACTCTTTTTGCAGTTTTGGAGATAGTGCGAGGTTACAAGTGGGGGGGGGCTTTGCGTGCTGTGAGGGCCCTAAGTAGGTCTAGCTTAAATGGGGCAGTTAGGGTGAATCTTAGCGTTCCTATAATGTTAGGGTTACACAAATAAGGGTGATAAGTAGGACGGAGAGGTAGGCCTTGATTTGAGCGGTTTGGGTGAGTCGAACAATTTTGGTTGGCTGAAGTTGAGAAGCCTCAACATGGCTTGGGCCAAATTTTTTTATCAGAATGGACTCTGTAATATGGGTAATAAGGTATCAAGCTAAGTTAAGGGTTGTGTTGGAAGATGGGCGGTGCATGACCTGATTAAAAAATAGGGGGTCATATTTTTTGGTTCCGTAGCTTATTGAGGGGGTTGTTCAAAATACTTTGGTCAGGTCATAAGCGATAGCGAAAGCAATAATTGTAATGATGATGGCGGCTAATTTTATATAAGTGGGCATAGAGTGCGTGAGAGGGTAGTTGGATAAGGTGATGTTGCTAATTAATAGGCCTGCTATAATAGTTCCAGCGGCAAGGCGTGCTAAGGGGTTTAGCACTCGGCTGTCATTTTCGTCACATAGGAGAATTGGGCTTATTCGGGCATGCATTAATGAGGTAAAGTAGATTAATCGTATACTATAAACTGCGGTAAAAGCGGTTGCGATAAGAGTCAGGAGTAGAGCCATTGAATTAATGTTTGATGTATTAGCTGCTTCAATAATAGCGTCCTTAGAGTAGAAGCCGGCTAGGAATGGGGTTCCTATAAGGGCGAGGCTTCCGATTGAGAGGCATGTGGTTGTTATGGGGAGGGCGTGTTGTAAACCTCCCATTTTTCGAATGTCTTGTTCATCGCTAATGGAGTGAATAATGAGTCCGGAGCAGAGAAATAGTATAGCCTTAAAAAATGCGTGTGTGGAGATATGAAAGAAGGCGAGGTAAGGCAGGTCGAGGCCAATTGCCACCATCATTAACCCTAACTGACTGGAGGTAGAGTAAGCAATAATTTTTTTAATATCATTCTGAGCTAGGGCGTAGGAGGCAGCGAAGAATGTGGATAGGGCCCCTAGGCAGAGGCAAGTCGTTAAGGCCACTGGACTGTGAGAGAGGAGGGGGTGGATGCGAATAAGGAGAAAAATGCCGGCTACTACCATTGTGCTGGAATGGAGGAGGGCAGATACGGGCGTTGGGCCCTCTATTGCTGAGGCAAGTCAAGGATGAAATCCAAATTGGGCGGACTTGCTTGCTGCAGCGGCGATAAAGCCTATGAGAAGAATAGTTGGGGGGGAGGTTGAGAGAATATGGGGGAGCTCTACTGATTGGGTGTTTTTTATTAGTCAACAGAACGTTAATAAAAAGCCAATGTCCCCCAGGCGATTGTATAGAACGGCCTGTAATGCTGCAGTGGCAGCGTCACTTCGGGCATGGTATCAGCCGATCAGCAGGAAGGATATGATGCCCACCCCTTCTCAGCCCGCAAAAAGAAGAAGAAGGTTTCCAGCACAGACAAGGGTGATTATGGCTAGCAAGAAAATTAGGAGGTATTTGAAAAATTGTTCAATATTGGGGTCAACTTGCATATATCAGATGGAAAATTCTAGAATACTTCATGTAACTAAGAAGGCTACGGGAAGGAAAATAATGGTGTATACGTCAAATTGTGTTGTGAGTGAGAGGTTTATGACCCCCAGGTTAAACCAGTTTATGTTCGCAGAGGAGTTCACTTGGCCCTGAGATACAAAAATGAGTAGGGGGGGGAGTGATATAAAAAATGCCAATTTTACTGCATCTTTTGCGGCTGAGCAAAAGGCTTTTGATTTAGTATTTGCTAATGGGGCAGTAATTAGGATGATTGAGGAAACTGTTGTTGCGAAGACAATTGTGTATAGTGAGGGCATAACTTATACTGGGGCTTAATAAAGTATAAGTGCGAGCGAGCATGGAGTCGAACCATGTGATGAGGAATTAGCAGTTCTCATTACGCCTGGCAGGCTCGTGTGGGCTATTTAGTTGATTATATGCAGAAGAGTAGTTCTGGTTTAAAGATAAGTAGAAAGCCCGGTAAAATGTGTAACAGGAGCAGAAGGTGTTCGCGGATTAAGGAGGGGAAGAGGGTTTTAATATGTTTTGGAAGGGGGCCGCGTTGGGTTGCTCATAAAACATAAAGGGTGTAGGCAGTTGTTAGAATAAGGTTTAGGGCGACAATTAAAAAGGCAAGGGGGGATCAGTTATAGAGTGAGGCCATAATTAGTATTTCTCCGGCAAAGTTAATTGTGGGGGGGAGGGCCAAGTTGAATAAGGCAATAATTAGTCATCATGCCCCAGCAAGTGGGAGTATAAGTAGTATGCCGCGTAGCAGAATTATTGTTCGACTGTTTGTTCGCTCATAAGAGGTATTGGCAAGGCAGAAGAGGGCTGACGAAGTGAGGCCGTGGGCGATTATTATTGCTATTGCCCCCGAGTAGCTTCATTGGGAAGATATTAAGGCGGCGGCAATCACGAGGTTTATGTGACTAACTGATGATATAGCAATGAGCGATTTTAAATCGGTTTGTCGCAGGCAGAGGAGTGCGGTGGCCAAGATACCGAGAATGGCGATAAGCATAATGAAGAGCGTTTGGTTTAGGGTGGTCTCTTGAAGCAGTGGGGAGGCTCGGAGAATCCCGTAACCCCCCAACTTAAGAAGGGTGCCGGCTAGGATTATAGAGCCTGCAATTGGGGCTTCTACATGGGCTTTAGGGAGCCACAAGTGAAAATAATATATTGGGAGTTTTACCAGGAATGCTGCATTACAAGTTGCTCAAAATAGGCCGGGGCAATTTGTTGCGGCCTGGGTAATGTGTATAGTGTGAGTAAAGGCGGGGAGTAAAGAGCCGTGTGTGGAGTAGAATTTTATGAGTCAGACTATTAAGGGGACTGCCCCCAACATTGTGTAGAATGCCAGGTATATGCCCGCCTCTAGTCGTCGTTCTTGGGCCCCTCAGCGGGTGATAATAATTATGGTTGGAACCAGGGAGGCTTCAAAGAAGATAAAGAAGAGCATTAGATCTGAGGCTGTAAATGCTAGGAGGGTCGTGAACTGTAAAAAAATGCTGTTTGCAATATAAGTTCGTTGGCGGTTAATGGGTTCAAGGCGCACCTTGTTTTGGCTGGCTAATATTGTTAAGGGAAATAGCCAGCAGGTTAAAATAGCCAGTGGGCCGGAGATTTTATCAATAAAAAAGAGGGGGTGGGAGAAGTTAAAATCTTGAAGGAAGACTCAAGAGGTAGCGGAGAGTGTGATGAAGAATCCCTGAGTGGTGACCAAGGCTCATATGTGTTTAGCTGGTGCTATGAGGGCTGTGAGGAACATTAAAGTTCAAGCGGAGAAAATTATTAACATTGCAGGAGATTTAAGGCTTTAAGGTTGTCGTTACCGTGTGAGCGGGCTGTGGCAACCATTAGGGAGAGGCCTAGTCCCGCTTCGCAGGCCGCTATTGTTAACATGATAAGGGGGGCTGTAAATGGGGCTGAGGACAGTTGATTAGGTCAGAGGCTAAGGCCCATAAAAATGGTCAGTATTATGCCTTCCAGGCATAGGAGGGCTGAGAGTAGGTGTATCCGGTGGAAAGATAGGCCTGTGAGGACAGTCGAGAACATAATAATTAATATAGGAGTCATAGGGGCATTATGGATTTAAACCACAATTAACTAAGTCGAAATTAGTTGTCTTTTTTGGACTAACACCCCACTCAGCTCACTCAAGGCCCCCTTGGAGCCACTCGTAAATAAGGCCCAGGGTTAATAAGATAATAAGGAGGGAGGCTCAGGTGAAGGTTGTGGTTGGGTTAGGGAGTTGTAGGGCTCAAGGGGTGGGGAGCAGCAGTGCGATTTCTAAATCAAACAGAAGAAAGAGGATAGCGACAAGGAAAAATCGCATTGAATATGGGAGTCGGGCGGATCCGTGAGGGTCGAAGCCGCACTCATAAGGGGAGAGTTTTTCTGTGTCCGGGGAGACCAATGGAAGTCAGAAGCAGATAAAGGCTAAAATAATTGAGAGGAGGAGGGTAATAGAAAAGAATATTAACATTACTTCCTCTTGGGGTTTCACCAAGGTTAGATGATTGGAAATCACCTGTACTGGCTGTACTAAGGAAATAGGAGCCTCATCAATAGATTGAAACATAAAGGAATAGTCAGACAATATCCACAAAGTGTCAGTACCATGCAGCGGCTTCAAAGCCGAAGTGGTGGTAAGAGGTAAAGTGGAAGAATAGCTGGCGTAAGAGGGTTGTGGTGAGGAACATAGAGCCAATAATAACATGAAGGCCGTGGAAGCCCGTGGCCACGAAGAAAGTGGTGCCGTAAATTCCATCGGCAATTGTAAAGGGGGCTTCACAGTATTCTGCGGCTTGGAGGAGGGTAAAGTATAGGCCCAAGGTGACTGTGATAACCAGGGCTTGAATAGCCCCTTTACGGTCGGCTTGCATGATGCTATGATGGGCCCATGTAACTGACACCCCGGAGGCCAATAAGACTGCTGTGTTCAGTAGGGGGATTTCTAGGGGATTAAAGGGGGCGATTCCTATAGGGGGCCAAGATTCTCCGATTTCTGGGGTGGGGGCTAGACTGGCGTTGTAAAATGCTCAAAAGAATCCAATAAAGAAAAAGACTTCAGAAGTAATAAATAAAATTATACTGTAACGGAGGCCCTTTTGTACTGGGATGGTGTGATGGCCTTGAAAGGTCCCTTCGCGGACGACGTCCCGTCATCATTGGTGTATAGTTACTAATATTAGGCTTAGACCCGCTGCTAAGATGGTAAGAGTATTGAAGTGGAATCATGCGGCAAGACCGGATGTAATCAAAAAAGCGGTAGCGGCCCCTGTTAGTGGCCAGGGGCTAGGGTTAACTATATGGAAGGCGTGAGTTTGGTGGGCCATAAGTGTTTTCTTGAAGATAGAGGCTTAAGAGTAGTACGAAAACATAAGCTTGAATTATTGCTACCATAATCTCGAGAGTTATGAGGAGGGTGAGGACTGCAAAGGTCACTAAGGAAGTGGCAGGGGAAAAAAAGAAGATTACAGGTACGGCTGAGGATATAAGGTGAATAAGAAGGTGTCCGGCGGTCAGGTTGGCGGTTAGTCGAACCCCTAAGGCTAATGGGCGGATAAATAGGCTGATAGTTTCAATCAAGATTAGTGCTGGGATAAGAGGGGTTGGTGTGCCCTCTGGCAGAAAGTGTGCGAAAGAGTGTGTTAGTTGATTGCGGAACCCCACTAGGACAGTCATTAGTCAGAGCGGAATAGCTAACCCAAGATTAATCGATAGTTGTGTGGTGGGGGTAAAGGTATAAGGCAGCAGGCCGAGTAAATTTATGGTTAAAAGGAAGGCCAATAAAGAGGTAAACAGGAATGCTCACTTATGTGCCCCGGTACTTAAGGGCAAGAGGAGTTGTTTTGTAAACGACATTAAGAATCAGTTCAGGAAGGTTTGGAGCCGATTATGTTTCCACTGGAGGGGGGGTGTAGGTAGAAGAAGCCATGGGAATAACATGGCTAGGGGGATAAGGGGTAAGCCTAGTAGGGCCGTAGGGGCAAATTGGTCGAACAGGCTTATTGTCAAGTTCAGGGTCAGGTTTGTGCGGAAAGTGTTTTTGTTTTTTTAGCATTAGGCTTATTAAGATTAGTGTAAGCTAGAATTTTTTGTGGGGCCAAAAGTGTGAAGATAAGTCATGTTAAGATAAGATAGCAGAATCATGGGACGGGGTCAAGTTGGGGCATTCATTAAGGGTGGGTTGAGTCACCTGCCTACAGCTTAAAAGGCTGTTGCTATACTACAGCTTCTTAATGAGCTATTTTGGGCTGAAGTGGTTCACTTCAGGAACTCTCAGACTGGAAGAGCTTCAATTACGATAGGTATAAAACTGTGATTAGCACCACAGATCTCAGAGCATTGGCCATAGTAAACCCCCGGGTGGGTGATTAAGAAGGAGGCTTGGCTAAGTCGACCTGGGATGGCATCTGATTTTAGACCTAAGGCTGGGATAGCTCAAGAGTGAAGAACGTCTTCGGCGGTAATGAGAATTCGCATAGCTGTCCCGATAGGTGCGGTTATTCGGTTATCCACTTCTAGAAGGCGAAAGTGGCCCGATTCCAAGTCTTTAGTTGACGTCATGTAAGAGTCAAAGCCTAAATTTGGGAAGTCAGGGTACTCATAGCTTCAGTATCACTGGTGTCCGATTGTCTTTATAGTTATGTCCGGGGTATTAATTTCGTCTATTAAGTATAGAATACGGAGGGAGGGGAGGGCGATAACAATAAGAATGATAGCGGGTATAACTGTTCAAACCATTTCAATTTCTTGAGCGTCAATTGTATTAATGTTAGAGAGTTTTGTTGTCATTAGGGTTGAAATAATGTATAATACAAGCATACTGATTAGGAATACCGCTATGAGGGCATGGTCATGAAAGTGGAGGAGCTCTTCTATAACAGGGGAGGCTGCGTCTTGAAAGCCTAGTTGGGAGGGGTGTGCCATAGAAGGGTACAGGATTTTCACTAATAATTTTGTCTTGACAAGACAATGTTATAATTTAACTAACCCTTCAAAGAAAGTGACAGATGGGCCATGTGTCTGACTTGAAATCAGAATATGGGGGTTCGATTCCCTCCTTTCTCGTATTAGTTTAGTAGAAAAAGTTGACTCTTCAAATGTATGGTGATGAGGGGGGGCACCTAATAATCACTCAATATTAGTTGAGGCGAGCTCTAGCCCGGTAAAGGAGCGCTTAGCGGCGAAAGCTTCTCAGACAATAAATATTATTAATATCACGGCCACAAGTGAGATTATGGAGCCGATCGATGAGATAGTATTTCATAGGGCATATGCATCTGGATAATCTGAGTAACGGCGGGGCATTCCAGCTAACCCTAGGAAGTGCTGGGGAAAAAAGGTTAAGTTAACTCCCGTGAATATAACAATAAAGTGGACCTTGGTTCATAATTTGTGAAGGGTAAAGCCTGTAAATAGGGGGAATCAGTGTACGAATCCGGCCATGATAGCGAAAACTGCTCCTATTGACAGAACATAATGGAAGTGGGCGACTACATAATATGTGTCATGTAGTACAATATCAATTGAAGAGTTGGCTAAGATAATGCCAGTAAGTCCCCCGACTGTAAATAAGAAAATAAACCCGAGAGCCCATAATATGGGGGCTTCCCATTTAATGGTCCCCCCGTGTATTGTGGCTAGTCAGCTAAAAACTTTAACTCCCGTTGGGATGGCGATGATTATTGTGGCTGATGTAAAATAGGCTCGTGTGTCGACATTAAGGTCAGTAGTGAATATGTGGTGGGCTCAAACGATGAAGCCCAAGAGACCAATCGAGAGTATTGCCCATACTATCCCCATATACCCGAATGGCTCTTTTTTGTTAGAATAGTAGGCAACTACATGGGAAATAATACCAAAACCTGGGAGAATGAGAATATAAACTTCAGGATGCCCAAAAAATCAGAATAGGTGTTGGTAAAGGACGGGGTCCCCGCCTCCCGCGGGGTCAAAAAAGGTAGTGTTAAGATTTCGATCAGTTAGGAGTATTGTGATCCCGGCAGCTAAGACTGGGAGAGACAGCAGCAGGAGGATTGCAGTAATTAAAACAGACCAAACAAATAGGGGGGTTTGGTATTGGACAGTAGTTGGGGGTTTTATATTAATAATTGTTGTGATAAAGTTAATGGCCCCGAGGATAGATGAGACTCCGGCTAAGTGAAGAGAAAAAATAGCCAGGTCTACGGATGGGCCTGCATGGGCCAGGTTTCCTGCTAATGGTGGGTAAACAGTTCAGCCGGTGCCGGCACCGGCTTCTACTGTAGAGGAGGCCAAAAGGAGGAAGAAAGAAGGTGGGAGTAGTCAGAAGCTTATATTGTTTATTCGGGGGAAAGCTATGTCAGGGGCGCCGATTATCAGGGGGACCAATCAGTTGCCGAAGCCCCCGATTAGGACAGGCATAACTATGAAGAAAATTATCACAAATGCATGGGCAGTTACAATTACGTTATAAATCTGGTCGTCCCCGAGCAGGGTTCCCGGTTGGCTGAGCTCTGCTCGAATTAGCAGGCTTAAGGCTGTCCCGATTATTCCCGCCCAGGCGCCAAAGACCAAATACAACGTTCCGATATCTTTATGATTAGTAGAGAAGACCCAGCGGTTAATTATCACGAGTAAGGTGGCCGAGCAGGCGGCGGATTGTAGCTCCGAAGACAGAGGTTTAAGTCCTCTCTTTACTAGGCCCTGGGGTGTAAACACGTGGGGTTGCAAACCCCAAAACGCAGGTAATACCTGCCGGGGCTTCTCCCGTTTTTAACCAGACGGGAGAAGTAGAATGAAGCTCGCTGGATTGAGTATTTAGCTGTTAACTAAGTTATTGCGGGATCGAGGCCTGCCATTCTAGAGGATCTTATCTTAATTTAAAGAGTTTGAGTTGCATTCATGAGATGTGGGTTAATATCCCACAGGTCCTACAGAAACTGAAGGGGTTTAACCTTCGCTTAGGACTTTGAAGGTCTTTGGTCTACTAGCCTAAGTTTCTATACAAGGAGGATGGTCGGGGTTAGGGGGAGGAGGGCTAGGGCCAGGGTATTAATAATGGCGGCTATTAGATGAGGTTTTGTAGTGGCTCGTCAAGTGGTTGCTGCGTTGTAAATATTTGGGGCTAATGTGAGGGTGATAATATAGGTTAAGCGTAGGTAGAAGAATAGGGCTAGTAGGGAGGCTAGCATAACTAGTGCGGCGAGGATAATTATATCCTGCTTTACTAATTCGAGGATAATTAGTAGTTTTGGGGGGAAGCCTGTAAGAGGTGGGAGTCCCGCTAGGGAAAGGAGGGCAATTATAGCAGTTGTGGTTAGGGCAGGGCTTTTAGTTCACGAGATTGAAATTTGTGATATTTTTGTGGCGGAGAGAATGATGAGCGAAAGAAATGTGGCAGTTGTTATGATGATGTACAAAATAAAGCTGAAGCGGGAGAGTTGGGGGTCAAGCTTTAAAATAAGAATAATTCATCCGAGGTGGCCGATAGAGGAGAAAGCTATGATTTTTCGAAGCTGGGTTTGGCCGATTCCGCCTCAGCCCCCGATTAAGATTGAAATAAGGCCTAAAATAACTGTTAAGTTCAAGTTAATGCTGTGAGAGATTTGTAAGAGGAGGACCATAGGGGGGATTTTTTGTCAGGTTGACAGAATAAGTCCTGTTGAGAGGGAAATTCCTTGGAGGACTTCTGGTAATCAGAAGTGTAGGGGGGCTAGGCCTAGTTTTATTATAAGGGCGATGGAAAGGGGGTTTATTATCAAATTCGGGGGGGTGCTAATGTCTCATTCTCCGGTTTGTAGTGCGCTAACAAGACATGAGAATAGCATTAAAGCGGAAGCTGCGGCTTGGGTTAAAAAATATTTTGTGGCTGCTTCAATGGCTCGTGGGTGTGGTGTTTTCGTTATAACGGGGAGTAGGGCTAAGGTATTAATTTCTAGTCCGATTCAGGCAAGAAGTCAGTGGTGGCTTGACAGGGTAATGGTAGTTCCGATGGCAAGGCTAATAAGGAATACTATCAGGGCGAGGGGATTAATTAGTAAAGGAGGGATTTTAACCGACATTGTTGGGGTATGGGCCCAAAAGCTTGTTTAGCTTACTTTACTAACTAGTAGCATAATGGAAGTGCCAAGAGTTTTGATCTCTTACGTGCAGGTTCGACTCCTGTCTTTTTAAAGGAAGTGAGGGGGTTTGAACCCCTATAAGTCTCCCTATCAAGGAGATCCTTGGCTTTCGGGCACGCTTCCATAGGGAGGGGGGGGTGAGGAGAAGGAAAATTGGGATTGAGATGTGGAATATGACTAGGGCTAAAGTTAAGGGGAGAAAGCTTTTTCATAGGAGGTGTATGAGCTGATCATAACGGAATCGTGGGTATGAGGCTCGAACTCATAGGAAGCAAAGGGACAAGACAGATGCTTTGGTTATAAGCATGGTTGTAGAGATGGCTAGCATAGGTGTGTTGGAGTTAAGAAATATGATGGTTGAGAGGGTGTTCATTATTAAGATATTAGCATATTCTGCTAAGAAAAACAAGGCGAAAGGCCCCCCTGCGTATTCTACATTGAAACCTGAGACTAGTTCAGATTCGCCCTCTGTGAGGTCAAATGGGGCTCGGTTTGTTTCGGCCAGTGTAGAGACGAATCACATGAAGGCTAGTGGTCATAGAGGCAGGATGAAGTAAATATGTTGTTGGGACAGGCTGAAGGCGTAAAGGGTAAATCCGCCAGTTAAAAAGATAGTGCATAAGATAATGAGAGCCAGGGTGACCTCGTATGAGATGGTTTGAGCAACGGCTCGTAGGGCTCCAATAAGGGCATATTTAGAATTTGAGGCTCAGCCTGAGCCTAAGATTGTATAGACGGTTAAGCTGGAGACAGCAAGAATGAACAAGATACCAAGGTTTAGGTCTGAATAGGGGGTGGGGAGGGGGAGGGGCATTCATATAATTATGGCTAGGGCTAGGGCTAGGGATGGGGCTAAGGTAAATAAAATTTGTGAGGAGGTTGATGGGCGGATTGGCTCTTTTGTGAATAGTTTTAAGCCGTCAGCGATTGGTTGGAGAAGCCCGAAAGGTCCTACAACATTAGGGCCTTTGCGGGTTTGTATATAGCCGAGGATTTTTCGTTCAACTAAGGTTAGAAATGCTACTGCAAGGAGAATGGGGGCAATATAGAGTAATGGTAAAAGGTGAATAAATAGAAGTTTCATAAGTTAACGGGGGGATTTGAACCCTCAGTTCAAAGGGCTTAGGTCTTTTGCATGGCCATGTTCTGCCACGTTAACATACCCCTAGTTTAGGGGTGGGTGTTAGGTCTTGGTCGATTAAGATTGTTTCATTGATGGAGGAGTTTGGCTTGTTTGTGCATTGGCCACACCGCCCCGGTCCTTTCGTACTGGGGGGGGTTCTTTATAGATAGAAACCGACCTGGATTACTCCGGTCTGAACTCAGATCACGTAGGGTTTTAATCGTTGAACAAACGAACCGTTAGTAGCGGTTGCACCACTAGGATACCCTGATCCAACATCGAGGTCGTAAACCTACTTGTCGATAAGAGCTCTTGAAGTAGATTGCGCTGTTATCCCCAGGGTAACTTGGTTCATTGATCGAATTATCGGGTCATTAAACATTATTTTGGTAATTCTTAGATTTGTAAAATCATGGATAAGGGTGTTAGCCCATTTGTTGTGGAGGTTTAATTTTACTCCGTGGCCCCCCCAGCCTAAAGCCAACATACAGGTCCTTTAAGTTAAGTTGGTGTTTGGGTGGGGGGTGTATGTTGGGTTTAAAGCTCCATGGGGTCTTCTCGTCTTATAGTTAAATCCCCGCTTCTTCACGGGGGGATCAGTTTCACTGATTGGAGAGAGGAGACAGTATAACCCTCGTGATGCCGTTGATACTAGTCCCTATTTAAGGAACAAGTGATTATGCTACCTTCGCACGGTTAGTGTACCGCGGCCGTTGAATTTTGTCACTGGGCAGGCTGGACCTCTTATAATTAATCAAGAGGCGATGTTTTTGGTAAACAGGCGGGGTAAAGATTTGCCGAGTTCCTTCTTTCTCTTTTAATCTTTCCGGTAATGTTCTAGTGTTAGGGTAACGTGGGGGGCCATAAGGTTTTTCTGGTTGTATGTTATTATGGATTTTGCATTTACGTTAACTACCAATGGATGGTCCGTTTTGGTTTATAATTACATTGTGGAGAAGGGCAATTTCTTGTTACTAGTTCTAGCATGATTATTTTTATAATAATATAAAAGGGGTCAGTAGGAGTGAAGGGTTAGGGAGTATTTTAGAAATTATGGGTTGGAGTAGATAAGCTTTGACGCTTTTTAGAAGGTGGCTGCTTTTAGGCCCACTTGGTTTTGACTACCCTTGTTTACCCGGTGGTGGAGGTTGTATCCTGCTTCAAATAAGCTGTGCCTAATTTGAATAACTCTTAAGTTTGAGGGCCTGTTTGGTGGAATAAAAAAACTTAAGGCAGAGCTGAAACTCTTTTCCTGAACAACCAGCTATCTCTAGGCTCGGTAGGCTTATCACCTCTACTTGAAAATCTTCCCACGCTTTTGCAACAGCGAGGGGTTGGCCCCTTGGGGCTGTTTTGAAGTAGCTCGCCTAGTTTCGGGGTGTCGAACTAAAATTCTCATTTTGCTCGGGGGGGGACTAGCTAGACCATGATGCGAAAGGTACGAGGGGGTGTCTCTGCTGTTTATGGCTATAGGGTTGTTTCATTTCTATTTCATATTTCCCTTGCGGTACTTCGTCTAAAGCGCCTAGTTATTTTTCTATCGCCTATACTAAAATGTTAAAATGTTTTATTTTTTACAGATGTTGGGGAGTATCATGTGGGCTGTGTGGGCTAGATTTAAGGCTCAAAATAATCTGGGTTAAACAGATAACTCCTCGGTGTAAGCGGGGGGCTTTTGTTAAGCTATATTTTGTAATATACCAAGTGCACTTTCCAGTACACTTACCATGTTACGACTTGCCTCTTCTAGGACGTATAAATGGGTTATGGACTGTGGCTTAACACTATCGAAGAGGGTGACGGGCGGTGTGTACGCGTCCCAGAGCCAGGTTAAAAAGAACACTCTATTTTCTTTTTACTACTAAATCCGCCTTCGGGACCATGATTTCACATAGTCTTTCGTTTGTTCTAGGTTAGAAATTGTAGCCCATCACTTCCCACTTCTTAAGCTGCACCTTGACCTGACGTATTGACGTGGATCATTGAACCTACTGTGGGTGGCGTTCACATGGTAAGCTTTCGACGGAGGTATACAGACTGATGAGCAAGAAGTGGTCGGGTGTAGCGGGGATCATCGATTATAGAACAGGCTCCTCTAGGGGGGTGGGTCACCGTCAAATCCTTTGGGTTTTAAGCATGGCTCGTAATTCCCTGGCGCTTATAGTTGTAAATTAATTGTTTACGGCTGGGCATAGTGGGGTATCTGATCCCAGTTTGTTCCCCAGCTGTCGTGAATTCAAGTGTGGGTTAGGGCAACTTTCGTTTTTGTCTTTCTTAATAGCGAGCTTTAAACAACTGAGCATTAATTTAGCCTTAATCTAATGGGACTTTAATCACGCTTAACGCCGATGATCTTCAACTTGAGCCCCACGGGGTAGCCGCGGCAGCTGGCACCGGGTTGGCCGGCCCTCTTTTCTCTGACTGAGTCAAGCTATCGCTTATACTCAAAATTTATCACTGCTGATGACCCTTGGGGGTGTGGTGAGACTAGGCGTTGTGGACTTGGGTTAGTGTCTGATGCCGGCTCCTTGACCTGGTGAAGGTTGAAAGGGCGTTCTCACTGGTGCGCTGAGACTTGCATGTGTAAGTTGAGAAACAGTTGATGGTAAGGCTAGGACCAAACCTTTGTACCCTTAGGGCTTTTTAGGGTCCATCTTAGCATTTTCAGTGCTATGCTTTGTAGTTAAGCTATAAGGGTGCAGGGCGTAATTTAAATAGAATGCTGGCTTTGGGGGTCAGTAGTGAAGGTTAAAACCCTTTTGCCCTGAAGTCTTGAGCAGAGGTTAGTCTGCAATCTCTGGCTTACAAGACCAGTGCTTTGGTTAAGCTATCAGGACGGTAGCTTTTACTTGGACTTGCACCAAGAGATGCTGGCTCCTAAGGCTAGTGGAGGGCTGTTTTCCTTTAAAAGC